TTCCTGGAAATTCTTGCTCCCATTGGACCATTTGTATCTATATGCATCAGGATCCCGATTCATGGATCTCTCGGTTCGAGAAAGAGAAATAAGAGGATCAAACCATTTCTTCTGACTCTTTTTCAAATTCGATAAATGTTGGTTGATCGTATATTTCATTACAGTTATATGATTCAGAGTATCATTTCCTATTTGATCCCTTTGAATTCCATATTCGAAGTTGCGATCGGATCTATTCATTAAAAAGAATCGATTCGATACATTTCTTATGTACCCGTAGGTGCTATATTGGATTTGAATCAGATTTCGGATCAATCTATATTGATTGACTGCCTCCATTATGTTGTTGCTAGCAAATACCGCTGTTTTTAGTTTTGGATCTTCCAAATCATTCCCGCAGTGGATCCGGACCGATTTTTTTCTGATCCTTCGATAAAAAGATTCATTCTCTTCATAAAAAAGAGGAGGTAGAACCAATAAAGATTTCTTTTTCGATTCATCTCTGGAGTTGAATACCTCATTCAAGAATTTTTTTTGATCCAACCCGTAAGAATCAATAGAAAAGGCAAATCCCCTATGATACACCAGATCCGGCTCGGTTATTGATAGAGTGAATAGATCTGCCATTTCTTGAAATCTCTCTTCTGATTCAAAATCGTGGTGTAACGTGTATCCCCCTTTGTTCCGGTCATGGAATAGATGAAATAAATCAAAAAATGGATTCTTGTTCAAGAATGAAATCTTATTGGAACTGTCCATATCCGATTCATCCTTCGGAACCATATCACATCCCGGATCTGATGAAATAGGATGAATTGAGACGGTTTTTTGTAAATACGTAATTATCTTGAATATATCAACCATTTCTTTATTTTCCGATCGCCTGGAAGGGACAAAAGAAACATCTTGTTTTTTCTTCCAAAATCTCTGATCTCTAGTGGACCTCTCAGTAGGATTCGAACCCAGATGAAGTTCTGACCATCTGTCAGAGAAAAAAGAACGAATTGATCTTGTAGGATTCCCAAGAAATTCTTCGATTTCTTCCGGAAGCAGATGATTATTCATCTGCTTCTCACGTTCCGTGAATAGCCGGGACATTGAGGAAGATCCAAAAAGGCATTTCGGGAATCGATCTGATTCTATCTCTGTTCGTTCCGTTTGAAGAAAGGAAGGATCCCAAAGAATCAATCTTTCTTTTAGTTGCTGAATCTCTGTTTGATCGATCAATGTGTGATATTCTGAATCCTCATTTCTAATGGAATCGAAATGATCTATGGATTGATCAGAAGATCCTTTCAATTGGCTAGAATCCGTTACTTGAACGAAAATAGATCTTGTGGAATCATATTGAATATTTGACAATACATTCCGTACCTTGCTAAAAAACCTTCCCAACCACACATTGTCTAACCAAATCAAATTCTCTCTCGATACGTTCCTCAAAAAATCCAATTCGTGCTGATTCTTCCCCCAACTAAGGAAGAGATCTTGGCGGAATTGCCACATATGAAATTGAGCACAATTTTGCAAAGAAATACCCCACTTGTTTCTCGAGAAGAGATGGGAAACATGCTCAATATCATTTGATTGAATAGTTGCCTCAGCTCCTTGCTGTTTGAAGAAACCCTTCCCTTCAATTGGTCTTTTTTCACGAAAAGCAGACATGAGATAACAAATCAAGTCTTTCCCTAAGATTTCGAATAGCTGTCCCGAATTCAAGTTGATTATGTTTCGCTTCTTCCTCGGAGAAAGACGATCAAACAATTCCCAATCATGGTCCTTGCGGATCGGATCATCCATATAGGATAAAAAAAGAAACTCCAGATATTTGCTATCTTTCTCTTTGAATGAGATCTCAATTCCAGCTACGGTTTCATTAGATATCTTACAACTAAAATCCCTCTTTTTTCCGATCCGGTTCCTCCACCATCGCGAACTCCGCATGATACACTTTTTATTTATTGGGAGAACCCAAGTAATCTCTTGCGGATCCATGAAACAACTCTCAGAAATCTTTTTCCCTTTTGGAAGATACAGGAGCGAAACAATCAACCTATTGATATTGGAAGACCAAAAAGATTCTTCCAATGTCTCATTTCTGGGTCCAATGGAATTCATAGGTATAGGAGGAAGCCCCATCAAATAGAGATTTTTTCTTTCGACCATCTTTCGATTGTTAATACGAGATATAAGGACCGCTACTACAAGCAGTACTACACCTTTGATCGTGAAATATCGATTGCTTGTTGAACCCTGTGAATCACGTGAAAGTAGGATACTCCAAATTCGGGGGTCAAAGAGTTTCATAAAACGTTCTTGGTGGAAAAAAATGTGAGTGAAAGATCCCACTGAATCGAATTTGATCCATGAATCTAAGAAATAGTGAGAATTCTTGATCTCTCTCAATTCGAAGATCCAGGATTTGAATTGATGTCGTTTCATTGATTCCTCCTAAAGATTTCATTTCAATTGAAATTTGGTTATTCACGATGTACGATGA